CAAGGATCAAGATCAAATGAACGCTCATTCTCTTTCTGGCAAACGAAGATCTATTTCTAACCCCTCAGGAACTACTAATCAAGCGAGACCCAAATTCTTTAGGTTGGAGTGTTCTGGGAAAAGGGGGGGCGGGATTCCTAATTCTTCAGAACGTAATCGAATCATAACGGATCTTTGTAATCTCAGATATACGGCCATTCTCGACGAGAATTCTGATTTATTGGCAAAGCGGCGAAGAAATAGATTTATCATCCCACTCCAAACGATTCAAGAACGCGAGAACGAACTAACACCCTCTTTGGGGATCTCAATTGAAATACCGATCAATGGGATTTTCCGTAAAAACAGTATTCTTGCATATTTAGATGATCCGCAATATAGAAGAAAGCACTCGGGAATTACTAAATATGAAACAATCGAAATGCAGTCAATCGTCAAAAAAGAGGATTTCATTGAGTATGGGGGAGTCACGGAATTAAAGCCAAAAGACCCAATAAAAGTCGATCGATTTTTTTTTATTCCCGAGGAAGTGCATCTCTTACCCGAATCTTCTTCGATACTGGTACGAAACAATAGTATTATTGGAGGAGATACACCAATCACTTTAAAAACAAGAAGCCGAGTAGGCGGGTTAGTCCGAGTGGAGAGAAAAAAAAAAAGAATTGAACTTAGAATCTTTCCTGGAGATATCCATTTTCCTGGAAAGACAGCAAAGATCTCCCAACATAGTGGCGTTTTGATACCACCAAGAACAGGAAAGAGAAATTCCAAGGAAGACAAAAAATGGCTCTATATCCAACGGCTCACACTTACCAAGAGAAACTATTTTGTTTTAGTTCGACCTGTAATCACATACGAAATAACGGATGGGATAAATTTAGTAAGACTTTTACCCCCGGATATACTGCAAGAAAGGGATAATGTACAACTTCAAATTGTCAATTATATCTTTTATGGAAACGGCACGCTAATTCGGGCAAGTTCGGAGACAGGTATTCAATTAGTTCGGACTTGTTTAGTATTGAATTGGGACCAAGACAAAAAAAGTTCTTCTAGCGACGAGGCCTGTGCTTCCTTTGTTGAAATAAGGACAAATGGTTTGATTCAAGATTTTCTAAGAATCGACTTAGCAAAATCGCCTATTTCGTATACTATCAAAAGGAATGATCTATCGGGTTCAGGGTTGATCTCCGAGAGTGAATCAGATCGCACCAGGATCAACCCCTTTTCTTCCATTTATTCCTATTCCAGAGCAAGGATTCGAGAATCCCTTACCCAACATCAAGGAACTATCCATACGTTGGTGAATCAAAATAAGGAATGCCAATCTTTGATAATTTTGTCAGCATCCAATTGTTCTTGTTCGCGACTAGGTCCATTCAACGCTGTAAAGTCTCCCGATGTGATAAAAGAATTCAGTCATAAGGACCCCCTAATTTCAACTAGGAAATTGTTGGGTCCTTTAGGAACAGGTCTTCAAATTGCGAATTTTTATTCATTTTCACATTTAATAACTTCTAATCAGATCTTGGTAACTAACTATTTCCAACTTGACAATTTGAAACCGACTTTTCAAGTACTTCAATATTTTTTAATGGATGAAAATGGGAAAATTGTGAAGCCCGATCCGTGCAAGAACATCATTTTGAATCCATTTGATTTAAATTGGGATTTTTTGCATTTCACTTGTTGTGAAAAGTCATCTACAATCATTAGTCTTGGGCAGTTTATTTGTGAAAATGTACGGATAGCCAAAAAAGGACCGCATCTAAAATCGGGTCAAGTTCTAATTGTTCAAGTTGACTCTGTAATAATACGATCGGCTAAGCCCTTTTTGGCTACCCCAGGGGCAACTGTGCATGGTCATTATGGGAAAATGCTTTCTAAAGGAGATACATTAGTTACATTTATCTATGAAAAATCAAGATCTGGTGATATAACGCAAGGTCTTCCAAAAGTGGAACAGGTGTTAGAAGTGCGTTCAATTGCTTCAATATCAATGAATCTCAAAAAGAGGGTGGAGGGTTGGAACAAATGTATAATAAGAATTCTTGGAATTCCTTGGGGATTCTTGATTGGTGCTGAGCTAACTATAGTGCAAAGTCGTATCTCTTTAGTTAATAAGATCCAAAAGGTTTATCGATCCCAGGGCGTGCAGATACATAATAGGCATATCGAAATTATTGTCCGTCAAATAACCTCCAAAGTGTTGGTTTCAGAAGACGGACTGTCTAATGTTTTTTTACCCGGAGAACTCGTTGGATTGTTGCGAGCGGAACGAATGGGACGCGCTTTGGAAGAAGCGATCTGTTACCGAGCTGTCTTATTGGGAATAACCAGAGCGTCTCTGAATACTCAAAGTTTCATATCTGAAGCGAGTTTTCAGGAAACTGCTCGAGTTTTAGCAAAAGCGGCTCTCCGGGGTCGTATCGATTGGTTGAAAGGCCTGAAAGAGAACGTTGTTCTGGGGGGAATGATACCGGTTGGTACTGGATTCAAAGGCAAAGGATTAGTGCACCCTCCAAGGCAACATAAGCATCTTCCCTTGGAAATAAAAGAGAAGAATCTATTCGAGGGGGAAATGAGAGATATTTTATTTCACCACAAAACCTTATTTGATTCTTTCCTTTCAAAGAATTTTCACGATACATCAGAACAATCATTTCTAGTATTTACTGATTCCTAAGAGCCGATTCACCATTTTGATTTTAAAAGGATCTATATTTGGATTTGATCCAGTCATTTGATTTGGTAAGAGTAATCAAAATAATAATGAATAGAAAAGAAGAATGGCTTGGCCCTGTCTTTCGGGCCAATCTCTGGTAGAAGGGAAGGTTCCATCGGAACAATTTTTTTTTTTTCAGGGTACCTCGTCTCTTTTTGTTTTTTCAAAAAACAAAAAGAGGGAGGAGTGTGGGGAGAAATGACAAGAAGATATTGGAACATAAATTTGGAAGAGATGATGGAAGCGGGAGTTCATTTTGGCCATGATATTCGAAAATGGAATCCTAAAATGGCACCTTATATCTCTGCAAAGCGTAAAGGTAGGCATATTACAAATCTTATTAAAACTGCTCGTTTTTTATCAGAAACTTGTGATTTGGTTTTTGATGCAGCCAGTAGGAAAAAACAATTCTTAATTGTTGGCACTAAAAAAAAAGCAGCTGATTCAGTATTACGGGCTGCAATAAGGGCTCGGTGTCATTATGTTAATAAAAAATGGCTCAGCGGGATGTTAACGAATTGGTCGACTACAGAAACGAGACTTCAGAAGTTTAGAGACTTGAGAACCAAACAAAAAACAGGAAGATTGGATCGTCTTCCGAAACGAGATGCGGCCATCTTGAAAAGACAATTATCTCACTTGCAAAGATATCTTGGCGGGATTAAATATATGACAGACTTACCCGATATTGTAATCGTTGTTGATCAGCACGAAGAATATACGGCCCTTCGGGAATGTATCACTTTAGGAATTCCAACAATTTGTTTAATCGATACAAATTGTGACCCCAATCTCGCAGATATTTCGATTCCAGCGAATGATGATTCTATCTCTTCCCTCCGATTTATTCTTAACAAATTAGTATTCGCAATTCGTGAGGGCCGTTCTGAGTCTCTAAGAAATCCGTAATTAATAAGAATAAAAAGAACTTATGTCGTTTCGGAACCCTCATAGATTTCTCGAATCGCTTACTATTTCTGAATCTCAAAAACGAGATAAAAAGAACTGGGCTATAGAGTGTGATTAGTTGGTATTCCAAATATACGATTCAAGTAGTTAAGTCAAGAAAAAGATGGTTGAATCAAAATAATTTCGTTTAAAGTTTTCTTTTTGTCAGAGAGAAATATGAATCTTTTATCAGGTTCCACCAACATACTAAAAGGGTTATACGAGCTATCCGGTGTGGAAGTAGGCCAACATTTCTATTGGAAAATCGGGGGTTTCCAAGTTCACGGCCAAGTACTGATTACTTCGTGGGTTGTAATTGCTATCTTATTAGGTTCCGCTGCGCTAGCTGTTCGGAAACCACAAACCATTCCGACCGGCGTTCAGAATTTCTTCGAATATGTCCTTGAATTCATTCGAGATGTGAGTCAAACTCAAATTGGAGAAGAATACGGTCCTTGGGTTCCTTTTATTGGAACTATGTTTCTCTTTATTTTTGTTTCTAATTGGTCGGGCGCTCTTTTACCTTGGAAAATCATACAATTACCTCACGGGGAGTTAGCCGCACCCACGAATGATATAAATACTACGGTTGCTTTGGCTTTACTCACGTCAGTGGCATATTTCTATGCGGGTCTTACTAAAAAAGGGTTAGCTTATTTCGGGAAATATATTCAACCAACTCCAATCCTTTTACCTATTAACATCTTAGAAGATTTCACAAAGCCCTTATCACTTAGTTTTCGCCTGTTTGGAAATATATTAGCTGATGAATTAGTAGTTGTTGTTCTTGTTTCGTTAGTACCTTTAGTGGTTCCTATCCCTGTCATGTTCCTTGGATTATTTACAAGTGGTATCCAAGCTCTTATTTTTGCAACTTTAGCCGCGGCTTATATAGGTGAATCCATGGAGGGCCACCATTGACTAGTTTTCGAAAGAGTCTTTTTTTAGCTTCGACGAAGGCAATATAGGCGCGACTCAAACTAATCGACTTCGAAAAAACAATACACTATATACGATTTAGAGTAATAGCAAAAAAGATTAGGCTATTGAACAGATAATTGTAAAAAAAAAGGAAAGAGATCGAAAAGATCTTTTGCCAAAAATTCGCCTTTGGTCCACTTATATCGATATCTCCCTTCAATGAATATTTTTTCTATGGGTTGACCAATCCCAATCGTCAACTAGAATGATTTCCTTTTCAATTGATTTGATTCAATGAGGGGCCAAAAAATTTTTCATAAATACTAAATGGAATGAACTTTGATCAATCACTTTTTACGCAATGAGTCTGTACTAATCAATTTGTCCTTTTTGATTGTATCCATGCAGGATCATGATAAAGAGCGGGAAAGAAGAATTTACAAAAACGGAATTTCTAAAAAATCAAAAATGGGCTGGTTCGAAGAGGGGATCGAATTGAATGGCGCTAAGGCAACTCTTGTGGCTGTTTCGACGAATGATTCTCAAATCCGATTGGCTCTAAGATGGATGAAGGGTTGGTTTCCATTAGGAAAGAAATACATGTATATGGTATATTAGCTAGTTCGATAGGAATTAACGATCGATCTAATTTGACCTCCGAATGTGAATTTATGCGGAGAGTCTCCTATGCGAAGTTCGTAGTTATTTCGACTGGATGAATCGTAGCGAGGGAAGAATTAAATCATAATTCATTCGGTGAGTGTATCATTAACCATTTCTTTTTTTGGGACGAGGAACTTATCATGAATCCACTGATTTCTGCCGCTTCCGTTATTGCTGCTGGATTGGCTGTAGGGCTTGCTTCTATTGGACCTGGAGTTGGTCAAGGTACTGCTGCGGGCCAAGCGGTAGAAGGTATCGCAAGACAGCCGGAGGCGGAGGGGAAAATACGAGGTACTTTGTTACTTAGTCTAGCTTTTATGGAAGCTTTAACAATTTATGGCCTGGTTGTCGCATTAGCACTTTTATTTGCGAATCCTTTTGTTTAATCTTAGAAATATGAAAACCTTTTTTTCATTTTGGATTGCCTTTTCCTTCTGCTTTTCTTTTTCAAATTCGAGCAAGATTTCATTCTTACAATTCCTCATTCGTTGAAAAAATAACCCACGGGAAGGGCTGATTTGCGGATGAGGAATTAGCATGCCGACTCGCTTTCAGCCTTCCCCTTTGTAGTCCAAGCAGGCCAAGGGTTGCAGCAGGGAATTCAGAATTTCTTCGAAAATCAAATAGATTTTCGAGTCGATTTCTAAATAGGAAGAAATGAGAAAATAAGAATGATTATCCTCTTGATTAATTGCGTTAGTACCCAACCAAGATCCCCCCATAGAAAGGGGGCGAAGTGATACAAAGTGATACAAAAAGACTTCTGTTCGATTTTTGAGTCTATCTATAAGAGGAGATCATATGAAAAATGTAACCGATGCTTTCCTTTCTTTAGGCCACTGGCCATTCGCCGGGAGTTTCGGGTTTAATACCGATATTTTAGCAACAAATCCAATAAATCTAAGTGTAGTGATTGGGGTATTGATCTTTTTTGGAAAGGGAGTGTGTGCGAGTTGTTTCTTTCAAGAATAGGCTGGATCCAACCAGCTGTACTTTTTCCGTTATAACTAGGAACGAAAGGTGCATGAGCTTGCGAATTCCTTCTAAATAAATGAAATCAATTCAGAAATCATAGGGAAGAACCATAGCATTTCGTAATTCATTGGTCAATAGACTTTGATTCTCTATCACCTAATAATGTGGGATCAGTAACATGGTTAAAGCTAAATCATTTGAAGTCCAGACGCAGCTTGGTATTCTTTCTACCCCTCTCTTAGTATATATATGTTAATATAGAGATGGCTTCAAAAAAAAATCATTTTATTGCTATAGAACACTCATATCGATAAACTGATTGAAACTACTTATTGGATTTGATTCCCTTTTTAGACAATGCTGAATGGACAACCTATCTATTATTGTGTCTTAAAGTAAGAAACCGTTTTTGGATTGCAAAAAGAAAACTAAACAACTTTGCTGACAATTACATAGTTTTTGTTTGGTCAGAAGAGTCCTCCGAATCTTTTTGTCTTGGATTCGTGATTCCTTTCAAGAATTTTTTCTTTTTGAATATGACGAGAGAATAGAGGATAGGCTCATTACATTCAAAAAAAGATATATGAATTTACCATACAAAATACGTCATTGAAGTAATTGAGCGTGAGAGCCAAATGAATCGAAAAATTCATGTTTGGTTCGGGAAGGGATCATGGAAATTTGGAAAGGAATGGAAATAATCTACTTTCATTAAGTGATTTATTAGATAATCGAAAGCAGCGAATCTTGAATACTATTCGAAATTCCGAAGAATTACGCGAGGGAGCCATTGAACAGTTGGAAAAAGCCCGGGCTCGCTTACGTAAAGTAGAAATAGACGCAGATCAGTATCGAGTGAATGAATACTCTGCGATAGAACGGGACAAATTGAATTTGATTAATTCCATTTATACGACTTTGGAACAACAAGAAAATAACAACAAGGAAACTCTTCGTTTTGAACAACAAAGGGCGATTAATCAAGTCCAACAATGGGTTTTACAACAAGCCTTACAAGGAGCTTTAGGAACGCTGAATAGTTGTTTAAACAATGAGTTACATTTACGTACCATTAGTGTTAATATTGGCATATTGGGGGCAATGCAAGAAATAACTAATTAATCCTTCTACTGTCTCCTATAGGCATTATTTTTTCTTTTTATTTTCGAATTAGAATTAAGAAAGACGCATGGTAACCATTCGAGCCGACGAAATTAGTAATATTATACGCGAACGTATTAAGCAATATAATAGAGAAGTAAAGATTG